GTCGGAAAAGCCCATAGACGACGAAGATTTTTTGTGGCTGTCGGAAAAAGAAGAAGCCCCACTCCTATTAACATAGGAACTGGAAGCAGAACGAAAGGTATGATCCACCCATATTGATATGTCTGTTCCATAAAAAAAGTTTTTTTTCTTTTTATACTTATTATTATTCATTCTGAAGGTCTACTAAATACTTTAAATATTCAAACCAAGAATTGACGATTGGTCAAATGAAAAAGATTGATTACTGAGTCCACTTGTAATTTGTTTCACTTATCTTATCTATTTTTTTCTATTCTTTAAAAATTTCCTAACAAAAGATTATCTAGAAAAGAAATACATAATGAATTTGAAAAGCGCAGATCTTTTTTGAGCAATAGATGTCTTTCACATCCAGCTAGCAACCTGTTAATTCGTATTTAAATGGCAGTTCCAAAAAAACGCACTTCTGCAGCAAAAAAGCGTATTCGTAAAAAATTTTGGAAAAGGGGGGGATATTGGGCAGCGTTAAAAGCGTTTTCCCTAGGAAAATCTCTTTCTACCGGGAATTCAAAAAGTTTTTGTGTGACAAACAAATAAAAATCAAATCAAATGTGTAATAAAACGTAATACGTTGAAATAATTTCAAGAGGTCCCCTTGACCCATTCCATTTCCTGTTTATTAATTCAACAGGAAATGGAATTTAGTATGCTATTAGAACTCGTAATTTCGAATTTTCGACGAAATTCAGTCGAGGAAAGACGAAAATACACACTAAAACAAAAACCCTAAACGAAAATAATGAACCCTCAAACATTTTGTAAAAAATACTGTACCCGATTGAATTATTAAAGCTAGACGATTTTCTATTCATAGGTTATTATGAGTTCAAGACAAGCCGCCATGGTGAAATTGGTAGACACGTTGCTCTTAGGAAGCAGTGCTAAAGCATCTCGGTTCGAGTCCGAGTGGCGGCAGGGCATCTCCTAAAACAAATTAATTAAATCCTATAATGAATAATGAATTTAATTTCCTATTTTTATTTTCTAATTTGAATTTTTAGAATTCTAATTAAGGGACTTTTTTTTATGATATTTTCAGCCTTAGAACATGTATTAACTCATATTTCCTTTTCGACCATTTCAATTATAATTCTAATTTATTTGATAACCTTTTTAGTCGATGAAATCATAAAACTATATGATTCATACAAAAAGGGCCTGATAATCACTTTTTTCTGTATAACAGGGTTATTGATCACTCGTTGGATTTGTTGGGGGCATTTTCCTTTAAGCAATCTATATGAATCAGTAATCTTTCTTTCATGGGGTTTTTCTTTTTTTCATATAGTTCCTTATTTCAAAAAAGATCCAAAATTTATAAGTACAATAATCGGCCCAAGTGCTATTGTGACCCAAGGCTTTGCTACTTCAGGCCTTTTTACGGAAATACATGAATCCGCGGTGTTAGTACCTGCTCTTCAATCCGAATGGCTAATAATGCACGTAAGTATGATGATATTAAGCTATACATCCCTTTTATGCGGATCATTATTATCAGTATCAGTTCTGGTCATTACAGTTCGAAAGAAGAGAAATTTTTTTTCTACGAGTACTCTATTAAATTTAAATGAGTCATTTTTCGTCGATGAAATAGAATATATGAATGAAGAAAACAATGTTTTACAAAATATTTCTTTTTTTTCTCCAAAAAATTATTACAGGGCGCAATTGATTCAACAATTGGATTATTGGAGTTATCGGGTTATTAGTCTAGGATTTATCTTTTTAACTATAGGAATACTTTCTGGAGCAGTATGGGCTAACGAAGCGTGGGGATCCTATTGGAGTTGGGATCCAAAAGAGACTTGGGCTTTTATTACTTGGATCATATTTGCGAGTTATTTACACATTCGAACAAATACTAAATTTACGAGTACAAATTCAGCAATTGTAGCATCTATTGGCTTTCTTATAATTTGGATATGTTATTTTGGGGTCAATCTATTAGGAATAGGACTACATAGTTATGGTTCATTTCCATTACCATTAAATTGAATTCGCTGGACAGTTCTTACGAATAGGAATCTTTTTTATCTGATACGTATTGGAAACTTTGTGTGAACTGGTGAGAACCTCCCGAATGACTACAACATTTGATCGGGAAGGTTCTCACCAGTTCAAATTGCATCCCACAAGAGAACAAGAAAAAGCCGTCTTCTCCTTTTGTCATTGTACAAGGGAAACACTTTTCAAATGATACGATTTTGTTTATTTCTTTTCTTTATTTCGAAAAGCTATCTATAAAAGGAATTAGATAGAATAACTTCCGTTTTTTCGACTGATAATGAAAGAGCGAAATCAGGGTACATACCAATACCTAGTACGGGTAAAAAAATCGAGATCGAAAGAAATAACTCTCTTGGGCCAGAATCAAAAAAATAAGAATTTGAAACCTTAAATATTTTGTACCCATAGAACATCTGGCGTAACATAGATAATAAATAAATAGGAGTTAATAGCATTCCAATTGCCATTACAAATGTAATTAGGAGTTTTGTCATTAAAAGATATTTTGGACTAGTAATTAGTCCAAAAAAGACTATTAATTCGGCAACAAAACCACTCATACCTGGTAATGCAAGGGAGGCCATCGAAAAGCTAGTGAACATTGTGAACATTTTTGACATTGGAATAGCTATTCCGCCCATTTCGTCAAGATACACAAGACGTATTCGATCATAAGTCGTTCCGGCCAAGAAAAAAAGTGCAGCACCAATAAATCCATGAGAGATTATTTGTAAAAGGGCTCCATTTAGTCCCATATCGGTGATAGAACTAATTCCTATAATTATGAACCCCATATGAGATACAGAGGAATAGGCTATTCTTTTTTTTAAATTCTGTTGACTGATAGATGTTGAAGCTGCATAGATTATTTGTATTCCACCTATTATCATAAACCAAGGGGAAAATAGAGAATGAGCGTGGGGGAATAATTCCATATTAATACGAACTAATCCATACGCTCCCATTTTTAATAAGATTCCGGCTAGAAGCATACAAGTACTATAATGCGCTTCTCCGTGGGTATCGGGTAACCATGTGTGTAGGGGTATGATTGGCAGTTTTACAGCAAAAGAAATAAGAAATCCAATATAGAATATTATTTCCAAGACCACAGGATAGGTCTGGTTGGCTAATTTTTCCAAATTTAATGTAGGTTCAGTAGAACCATATAAACCGATACCCAGAACTCCCATTAAAAGAAAAATGGAACCCCCCGCGGTATACAAAATAAATTTTGTAGCCGAATACAGACGTTTTTTTCCTCCCCACATAGATACAAGTAGATACACCGGAATTAATTCGAACTCCCACATGAGAAAAAAGAGTAAAAGGTCTCGAGAAGAAAATAATCCTATTTGTCCACTGTACATTGCTAACATCAAGAAATGAAATAATCGTGAATCTCGAGTAACCGGCCAAGCCGCTAAAGTAGCTAAAGTAGTGATGAATCCGGTGAGTAAAATGGGTCCTATAGAGAGTCCGTCTATTCCTAATCTCCAATGAAAATCCAAAGAACCGATCCATTTATAATCCTCCAGGAGTTGGATTAATGGATCATCAATTTTGAAATGATAACAGAATGCATAAGTCGTTAAAAGAAGCTCCAGTAAACAAATACATAAAGTATACCACCGGATTGATCGATTTCCCTTATGTGGAAGAAAGAAAATTAAGGAACCCAGAAATATGGGCAAAACTGCAATTATTGTTAAGCAAGGAAAATGATTCGTGGTAAAGACAAGATACACTTGGGCCAGAAAAACCCGTGCGCAAATCAAATTCACATATTTTGCGCACGGGTTTTGTCGGTAAAAAAAAACAAGAAAATGAAATCAAGTAGAGTTTTATGGAACGTATCAATAAGCTAGACCCATACTGCGGGTTGTTTCATGCCATAAATAAACTCGAACACTCAAGAAATCCGTTGGGCAGGCGGATTCACATCTCTTACAACCAACACAGTCCTCGGTCCTTGGAGCAGAGGCAATTTGTTTCGCTTTACATCCGTCCCAGGGTATCATTTCTAATACATCGGTGGGGCATGCTCGGACACATTGAGTACATCCTATACATGTATCATAAATCTTTACTGAATGTGACATTGAATCGATAGTTTTTGAGCGTCATAAATTTTCGGTCTAGTTTAAGTTTAATTTGAAATGAATCCTATATTGATTAGATACCAGACGAACCAATGAGCGATCAGAATCAAGCTGCTTCCGAATTTGTTTATGAGCGAAGACCAAAATACTTTGATTTCTTATGGTATGTTTTTCCAACCAAGATCATATCTTACCCGTATCAAACCAACAAATTTCAATCAATTTAGGAATATTCCTATTCCGTTTATATGATTAATACTATTTATTCAACAAATTGGATTGGTTAATACGAGTTGATTTTTTGTTACGATAAATTGATGAAACAATAGCCGATCCAATGGCTGCTTCAGCGGCTGCAATAGCTATAACAAAAATTGAGAAAATGTCTCCTCTTAATTGACGACTATCAAAAAGATCAGAAAATGTTACAAAATTTATATTAACTGAATTTAATATAAGTTCAAGACACATAAGAGCTCGAACCATATTTCGACTTGTGATCAATCCATAGACACCAATAGAAAATAAATAGGAACTCAAAACAAGTATATGTTCGAGCATCATTAACCAACTCCTTATCACTCTTGATTCATTTCAATCTGAACAATAATTCCATTGATTGGATTCGAATCTAACAAGTATGGAATAAAACAAGAGATATAGACGCCAAAACAATTATAATAGTTTCCTTCCATTAATGGATTTTATAGATTTTTTTGAATCACTCATTTGAAGGGTTTATTATTGACGAGCTATAGCAATTGCACCTATTAAAGTGACTAAAAGAATTATTGAAATGAGTTCAAATGGAAGAAAAAAATCTGTTGATAAATGAATTCCGATTTGTTGACTATTAATTACCAAATCTTGTTCTAGAATCTGATTTGATTTTGTAGTCCAAAGGATCCCATACCAGGACGTATCTAGAATAGTAGTCATTAGTAAAATAAAAAGACTTATACAAACCATTGAAGTAACTCGATCCCCAACCGTCCAAAGATGAAAATCTTTGTAATATTCTGAACCATTCAGAAACATTACAGCAAAAATGATTAAAACATTGATAGCTCCGACATAAATAAGGAGCTGCGCAGCAGCTACAAAATACGAGTTCGATAGAATATAGAATAAAGATATACAAAAAAGAACGAATCCTAATGAAAAAGCCGAATAAATCGGATTCGGAAATAATACTACTGCTAGACTTCCTAATATAAGGCCTGATCCCAGAAAGACTAAAAGAAAATTATGTATTGGTCCAGGTAAATCCATTTTTATAGAAAAAATCAAAAAATTTCATGCCCTTGTTGATCTGATCAGGAAAAAGAATATATAATAAAGATATTAGGATCCTTCTTAATTTAATTTAATTTAATTGAATGAAATTGCAATGGGGGGTGGTGGGAATTGATGTAAATCTAGTTCGTAGGCTAGACTTTTTCTTAAAACCAGAGGTTAAAACTATCCATTTTGAAATCATTATTCGAATAGAAATTTTAAGCAAACTGAATCGCCAGCCTTGACCGAGTAAAAACCTCATTACTTTAGACCAAAAAGCTATTTTGATTTGGAATTTGGAAATGGTTTTTGAATCAAGAATCTTCAATCTTCTTGATTTAGTGAATTCGAAGAAATTGTTCGAATTGTGTAATCGTCAATTACGGACACCGGTAATCGACCTAAAGCAATTTGATTATAATTCAATTCGTGTCGATCATAAGTAGAAAGTTCATATTCTTCAGTCATTGATAAACAATTTGTTGGACAATATTCAACGCAATTACCACAAAATATACAGATGCCAAAATCAATACTGTAATTAAGGAGTCTTTTCTTTCGAATAGGAATTTCCAATTTCCAATCTACGAGGGGTAGGTTTATAGGACATACACGCACACATACTTCACAAGCAATGCATTTATCAAATTCAAAATGAATTCGGCCTCGGAAACGTTCCGATGTGATCAATTTTTCGTAGGGGTATTGAATAGTTACAGGTAAACGATTTGCGTGGGACAGGGTAATCACGAAACCTTGACCAATGTATCTGGTGGCTCGGATTGTTTGTTGACCAGAATTCAAGAACGGAGTTAGCATAGGGAACATATCGAAATATTTATAACTATTTTGACTTGTTTCTTTCTCTTGGTTGAGGCAAGTTATGAAAATAGAATATTCTATTTCTTTACAATGAAAGAAGTTTGGACGAAGTTGTTAATAATAGATTACCTAGAGAAATAGGTAAAAGAAATTTCCACCCAAGATTTAATAGTTGGTCCATTCTTAGTCTCGGTAAAGTCCATCTTGTTGCAATAGAAATGAACAGGAACAAATAAGTTTTAGCTAATGTAATAAAGATACCGATTATTGTTCCAAAAACTTGACTTCTTTTATTTATATCAAAAAGCTCAGTAACGAATAGATATGGAATAGAAAGATTCCAACCTCCCAGGTAAAGAACTGTTACAAATAACGAAGAAACTAGTAGATTTAGATACGAAGCAACATAAAATAAACCAAATTTGATACCTGAATACTCGGTTTGATAACCTGCTACTAATTCTTCTTCTGCTTCTGGTAAATCAAAAGGCAATCTCTCACACTCGGCTAGAGATGAAATTAGAAAAATGATAAACCCTATAGGTTGACGCCACAAATTCCACCCCAAAAATCCATATTTTGACTGCACTTCAACTATATCAACCGTACTTGAGCTGTTAGATAATCATAGTCGATGATAACATGACTGTTCCCGCCGCTATTACAGAACCGTACATGAGATTTTCACCTCATACGGCTCCTCAGAGATCATAAATTTATTTAAGGACCTTTCACCATTCTTTACTTGATGTGTTTGTGTAGGATGGATATAGAGTTAAACTCTTATCCTAAAGCCTATAATTAGACCAACGGAATTCTGTCTGCTAGAGTTATAGTAAAATAGTGCTTCTGAATTGATCTCATCTTTTAAGAATTCTCATCTTTCTTTATTGATTAATAACTTTATCCTTGAATAAAAAAAGAGTTCCTTTTTTAGGGTCGATATTTTCACTTTTATTTCCTTCCGATTCTCCTTTCTCATAATCTCATAAAAAAATTAAAAGATTTCTTCGTTCTTGATAGTTATTTACTTAATCGGTGGATAGGAACATACTCTGGATCGAAATCTTGGGGAGTACTTCTTAATTATTTCTACGAACTTAAAGCCCCAATTCGAATTACTTTTCTATAAATAAAAAGAAATATCCTGCTCGATAATTTTAATTTACAGAATCTACATAACAAATCCTTTGTGTATCTTGATCTTCCTAACCATCCACTCATTTTTGGAATTGGGAATAAATCTATGAGAATAATTAGTAAAACCTCCATAAAGTTGATCCTTTGAACCCGATTCAAGTGATGATGAGTAATCAATCAATCTCGGAGTAAACAGTCTCGACTGCTTCTATTTGCTTTCACTTAATTCTCGTACATAGGAAATGAGCTTGAATTCTTTTAACAGCAATTATGAAACCGTTTTATTTCACTCATATAACTATCTGGTTTAGTTCATCCCTCCCAACGATACCGATGAATCAAAAAAAAATAGATATCATTTAACTCTCTTGCTAGAATAGAAAGAAAAGGGCTAGGCGAATTTTTATGTCTCACCGAATCGCACGTAGAGATATTGATAATACACATAGAGTTAATGGTATTTCATAACTAATTGATTGAGCAGCAGCCCTTAATCCACCTAAAAAAGAATATTTATTATTTGATCCATATCCCGACATTAGAAGTCCAACGGGAGCAAGACTTGAAACGGCGATCCATAAAAAAACACCAATACTGAGGTCGGTTAGAAGAAAGTGATAGCTAAAAGGAATTACTGAATAACTTAGTAAAATGGATATTACTGCTATAACTGGCCCGATACTGAATAAACGAATATCCCCTCTAGATGGAAGAAGATTCTCCTTGAAAAGTAATTTTGTACCATCAGATAGAGCTTGAAAAATCCCTAAAGGCCCGGCGTATTCGGGTCCAATACGTTGTTGTATCCCTGCAGATATTTCTCTTTCTAACCAAACAATTACTAGTACACCCAGTGTGATTCCTAATACAAGAGTAAAAATAGGGACAAGGATCCATATGATCCCATAGACTTCTTTTAAGGATTCCAATCTGGAAAAAGAAAAAGAATAGATAGCTTGTATTTCTGTTGTATCCATTATCATTTCAACGATCAACTTCTCCCATAATGATATCTATGCTACCTAGTATCGTCATAATATCAGCCAATTTCATCCTTTTAACTAACTGAGGAAGAATTTGCAAGTTGATAAAACCCGGCGGTCGAATTTTCCATCTCCAAGGAAAAACACTTCGATCCCCTATCAAAAAAATTCCCAATTCCCCTTTTGGGGCTTCAACTCTTACATAAAGTTCTTGCTTGGACAATTCAAAGGTTGGAGAAGGTTTTTTACTAATAAATCTATATTCGAAATCATTCCATTCAGGATCTTTTATCCTACCAAAGCGTCGGATTTCTAAATTCTCATATGGTCCCCCTGGGATTCCTTCCAGAGCCTGTTGGATAATTTTTATGGATTCTGTCATTTCACTGATTCGTACTAAATACCGAGCTAATGAATCCCCCTCTTTTTGCCATTGAATCTCCCAATCAAATTCGTCGTAACATTCATAACGATCAACTTTACGAAGATCCCATTGTATTCCGGAAGCTCGTAACATTGGCCCCGATAAACCCCAATTTAGGGCTTCTTCTACACCAATAATACCTATGCCTTCAACTCGTTCTAAAAAAATGGGATTCTGTGTAATAAGCGTTTGATATTCAGCAACCCCAGTTAAAAAATAATCGCAAAAATCCAAACATTTATCTACCCAGCCATGAGGTAAATCAGCAGCGACCCCCCCGATACGAAAAAAGTTATGCATCATACGCATACCGGTAGCGGCTTCGAACAGGTCATATATCAATTCTCGTTCTCGAAAAATATAGAAGAAAGGGGTCTGTGCCCCAATATCGGCCATAAAAGGGCCGAGCCATAACAAATGGGAAGCAATACGACTCAATTCCAACATAATAGTTCTGATATAGCTAGCTCTTTTAGGTACTTGAATGTTGCCCAGCTGCTCGGGTCCATTTACAGTTATTGCTTCTGTAAACATAGTAGCTAAATAATCCCAACGCGTTACATAAGGCAAATATTGTATAATTGTTCGATTTTCTGCAATCTTCTCCATCCCTCTATGTAAATAACCCAATATTGGTTCACAGTCAATAACATCCTCACCGTCGAGAGTAACGATCAGTCGAAGAACACCGTGCATTGATGGGTGGTGAGGGCCCATATTGACTATCATAAGGTCCTTTCTTGTAGTTGGCGTAATCATAATTTTTTTCTCGAGTTATTCTTCCATGCATTGCTGAAATTGAAAAGAAGTTCATCAAAATGTAAATAATTAAGTCCAAGTGGGATCCCGTTTCAAATTAACGAGTTTTTCTCTCTCGAATATTCAACTCACTAATTAATTCTTTATACCGTCCTCTATTCTTTTTTGACAAATAGGCCAGTAGTCGTTGCCGCTTTCCCAAAATTTTTCGCAAACCCCTCTGAGATGAAGAGTCTTTTTTGTGCAATTCTAAGTGGGAAGTAAGTTTCCTTATCTTAGTGGTGAAACTAAATACTTGAAATTCAACAGACCCCGCGTTTTCTTCTTTTTCTTTTTGAGAAATAACCGAAATGAATGAATTTTTTATCATAAAAAAATTTCCCCTTCTCTTTTTACAGATATGTATTTTACTGATCAGTAATAATAATGCTATTACGGTATATAAATAATCGAATCCAAATTTCTTTCGAAACTCCTATTCGAATCAATCAATCGAATTTGAAATTGGAGGAATAGAAAAGAAAAATAAAAGGTTCACCCTCAATTGAAAACGAGAGACCTAAAACGAAGAAGGTTCTGGTAAGTCAGTTCCAGATCTAATTGATAATTGGGACATTATGTATATTTATACATTATTTATATTTATTTCATATTTGTTTGCTTTCATAGACCCTATATTAGTAATTAGTATTATATAGTATTAGTAAATAAATTATTAATAATTATATTAATTATTAATACTTATATTATATTTCTATTTTATCTAATTTATCTAATAGATATAGAATTTATTCTATTATATCTATAATCTAGAATTCGATTCTAGATCATAGAGTAATAGAGTATAGGATATATAGAGATATATAGAAAAAGTGTATTATCCACGGATTTTCAATAGTGGATACAGGCGGATCCTTAACATACTAAAACAACTGCCATTATTGGTATCAAACCAATAACGACTTATACAAGCTAAATCTTCGAATCGGTAATTAGGCCAAAGAAAGAGTTTGAATTTCAGTAATTTCATTTTATCTCCATCAAGATAATTATTCTCATGTGAAACGTGGCTGATGTTTTGTACACTCTTGTCGTTGCAAAATACTGGCTTTTTATCTACATCATTTCGAGCCTTTGAATCGAAACAAATTAGAATTCGTAATTTTCTGCGACGTCTAAACGATAAAATATTTTCAGGAACAATCAAATCAAAATGATTTTTGTTTCTCTTTAAATCAGTTATTCTTTGATGTGGTGCTTCATCTAAAATTTTTTTCGAAACATATCGTTGCTTTTGGTATTTTCGATTAGTTTGATGCTTATTTTTATGAACCAATGAAATACCTATGGTTTGATACAGAATCATTTGTCCGTCCTTTTTTCCAGATATACGAATGGGTTCTATAATCAATATTCCGCTTTTCAATAATTCTGGAAAAGTTAAATTCCTTTGAATTACCATTAGATCGAAATTCATTTCTTTCTTTTGAATCGAGGATATAGTAATCTTTCTTGGATCTATCAGTCTAAGGAGGAGACAATATACCTTGATATTATTGATCAGTCTTTGAGTATCGTCCGACCTCAATTGAAAAAGCAAATAGCGTTGCAGGAAGCGATTAAGTTCTATTTGTGTATCGCTTTTGGATTGTTTTTTATTTTTCCCGTTTTTTGTGTCCAATTGTGCATAATTTTCATTACTATCTTTTTGTTGTGGGAGAGCGAGTCTAAGATCTCCTGGCCTTGTGGGTTCTCTTTCTTCTTGATTTCCATGCTCTTTATTTGATGCTACCAAAAAATTTCTTTTTTCTTTTTTGTTGATCTTTTTCTTTTCATTACTATTTTCATTTCTATTCAAATGGAAAAAGACAATTTTGCTTGGTAAAACCCAAGGTTTGTTTTTGTATGTAGTATAAAGGAACACCAGTTCTAGGAAGAACCAAAATTCCAGATTCGATATGGGACGTTTCAACATTTTTTCATTCATTCCCATCCAATCCAAAAATCCTTTTGGGGTTGTTAGTGAATTGATTTCTGGAATCATAAGATAAAAAAGATCTTTTTTAAGAATTATTTGCGAATTTTTAGTACGAATTTGAGTTTTTTGATTCCTATTGATGTCAATCGTCATCCAGCTTGTAATATTTTCTTTTTGTCTAAGATAAAAATTGATAATTTTCCAATCCAAATATTTTCTTTTTTCTAGATCTCTATATAGACTATCAAACCTTCCTAGATTATTAGTAATAAGGGTCTTACTCGGCATATCAAAAAGAGTTTTTTTAGGTGTGGTAGAATAAACCTCTTGGTTCTTATTTTCTTGAAATGAGGATCCATAAAAAAAGCATTCCGCTTTATTTTCAGAATTAAGAAATTTATATGATAAAAGATTAGATCTATAGTATTTCGGAAAATTGTCTTTATTATGAAATAATAAGACTTTCCATTCTTTTTGTTTCTTGGAATTAATTAATTCATTTTTTGCATATGAATGCTGTTTGCTTACATTTTCTTTAGCTATCCGATTTCGATGAACTCTATCTCGCCATTTTTCTGCTATTAATCTAGACCATATAATCTGCGATAAATCAGATTGAGAATGGCCTCGTAACCAGTTTTTCCATTTATTGATTTCATAACCTGGAAGTTGTTTCTCCTTCAATTTCGAATCAACGATTCCTTGTGTTTCAAAAGAATCCTTTATTTGAGGTTGAAGCAAGAAAGGGATTCCTTGACATTGAAGGACAGTTCGTAATTTATACGAGTTAGTCACCTGGAGTTGTGAGAATCTGTAAAATACATATGCTTGTGACACGTAGGATAAGTCATAAAAAATATGTAAATTTCTTTTGCTAACACTTTCAAATGACTTTTTTAGAGTCGAAATAAACCGAATTGTATTTTTCTTTCTTTTATCAATTCTTCCTTCTTTTCTTTCATTATTTA